TATATTTCATGTAGAAAGATGAATAAGTCCATTTATTTAGTTCTACATTCCCTGCCCTTATTATAATTATATATACTCACTTAGATATACTTAGTATAATTATATACGAATTATAATGAAATTATAATGATTATATAATATCTTTATAACCATATAACAGGTAAAAATATTAATATAACAAGAAATAACAGGTACAAATATTAAATTGAGGTACCCATTTTATGACAACTTTCAACAACTTACCCTCTATTTTTGTGCCTTTAGTGGGCCTAGTTTTTCCGGCAATTGCAATGGCTTCTTTATCTCTTCATGTTCAAAAAAACAAGATTCTTTAGATCCGATGGGGCAAAATCTCATCTATTTTTTTTTTCCCAGACTTAGGCTTGGATCATAACATGGATATCTATTTAGTAGAATATGGTATAACATGTGGCTGCCTCCGAACAGAAATGATAAATGAAAGAGTTCGTATGCATATGTAAACATGATATATGGGAAAATGAATTATAGCTATTTGAAAATAGATCGGGTTGGGGCGGGGGTCTGAAATAAATGTAAAGTCAATCTATCTATATGTAGATATCTATAGGGGATATATGAAAGGGATGCTATTATTTTAGATTTAACCAATTCGATGAATTACTCCTAAAGTTTCGCGTCAGAATAGTGCTAGTTGATGAGAGTTACTTCGGAAACAAAAAAAAGTAAAGTCAAATTTAATTGGGTTATTCTCCCAATTCCAATAAAATGCAACTGGATCTATTATGAGTTGGCGATCAGAACATATATGGATAGAACTTATAGCGGGGTCTCGAAAAACAACTAATTTCTGCTGGGCCTTTATCCTTTTTTTAGGTTCATTAGGGTTCTTATTGGTTGGAACTTCCAGTTATCTTGGCAGGAATTTGATATCTTTATTTCCGTCTCAGCAAATAATTTTTTTTCCACAAGGGATTGTGATGTCTTTCTATGGGATCGCAGGTCTCTTTATTAGCTCCTATTTGTGGTGCACAATTTCGTGGAATGTAGGTAGTGGTTATGATCGATTCGATAGAAAAGAAGGAATAGTGTGTATTTTTCGTTGGGGATTTCCTGGAAAAAATCGTCGCATCTTCCTCCGATTCCTTATGAAAGACATTCAGTCCATCAGAATAGAAGTTAAAGAGGGTATTTATGCTCGTCGTGTCCTTTATATGGAAATCAGAGGCCAGGGGGCCATTCCCTTGACTCGTACTGATGAGAATTTAACTCCACGAGAAATTGAGCAAAAAGCTTCTGAATTGGCCTATTTCTTGCGCGTACCAATTGAAGTATTTTGAAATGAACTGAAGAATGAATGCTTTCTTAGCCGGAGGTCAAAAACTCAAGAATCCCCTTTTTTCTTTCTATAGCATAATTTAACTATAGTTTCTTCAGAACGCTGATTCGAACCAAAGCAGACATATACAGAACAATTCTAAAACGAAACTTTTTTTGTTTTCGCAAAAATGTTCTTTTATGCGTATGTAAATCCACTCAACTTTTTCAGTAACAAAACAAGTAACAAATCGAAGATTTATCTCATAGATCAAAACATTTTGAAATAAGACTAAAGAATTTCTCTTTTTTATTTTCATTATTTGGAATTGATACGTTAGATACAATACGGATAGATCATATCTTGTAAATTATCTTTCTTTTGTCAATCGACGTTTCTTTTTATCCTTTTTTGTGCTCTTTAATGAAAGCAAACAATTGGACCGCTTATAACGATAACCTTTCTGTCTTCTTTTTCTTTTGCCACTCATTTTTGATCATCGCAATATTCTTCATAAAGTTCTCTCAATCGAAATTTTTTTTTTTGAACTATTTGATATTTTGATAGATAGAAAGAAAGGGGGTTCTTTCGTCTCGAACTCCGCATAATATTCATTATTTGAAGTGGCTCTTTCGGGCATTCATCGAAAAGAGGAAATTGCTTCGAATTTGAGCAATTGAGACATCTAGAAACTTTTTTTTCTTTATTCGAATTTGAAGTGTACTCTTTCTTATTCTATTTCTGTATTCTTTCTAAATTCAAGGGCTAACCACTGAATTACAAATAAAGAAAGGGGAATAGATTCACAGGCTCGATGCCTTGTAATAGAACTTATGCTTGATAGAAATATTAGATCGTATAGAGTCGACAAATGAGGTGGGTTCATTCAAAATTCACAGACGAAAAAATGGCAAAAAAGAAAGCATCCATTCCCCTTCTATATTTTGCATCTATAGTATTTTTACCCTGGTGGATCTCTCTCTCATTTAATAAAAGTCTGGAATCTTGGGTTACTGATTGGTGGAATACTAAGCAATCCGAAACTTTTTTGAATGATATTCAAGAAAAGAGTATTCTAGAAAAATTCATAGAATTAGAGGAACTCTTCTTGTTGGACGAAATGATAAAGGAATACCCGGAAACACATCTACAAAAGCTTCCTATCGGAATCCACAAAGAAACGATCCAATTGATCAAGATGCACAATGAGGATCGTATCCATACGATTTTGCACTTCTCAACAAATATAATCTGTTTCCTTATTCTAAGTGGTTATTCTATTCTAGGTAATGAAGAACTTTTTATTCTTAATTCTTGGGTTCAAGAATTCCTATATAACTTAAGTGACACAATAAAAGCTTTTTCTATTCTTTTATTAACGGATTTATGTATAGGATTCCATTCACCCCACGGTTGGGAACTAATGATTGGCTCTGTCTATAAAGATTTTGGATTTACTCATAACGATCAAATTATATCTGGTCTTGTTTCCACTTTTCCAGTCATTCTAGATACAATTTTTAAATATTTGATTTTCCGTTATTTAAATCGGGTATCTCCGTCACTTGTAGTGATTTATCATTCAATGAATGACTGAAAAATGATCCACTGATCCAATTATAATGTTTGTATAATGTTTGTTACTTTGTACATAAGCAAAACATTCAAAAATTTACTTATTCTTTCTACCTATCCGGAGGAATTAGGATTTTTGCTATATTCCAGTAAAATTATTTCAGTAAATAGCAGCATTATGGATAGGGAACTATACTAGCAACCTACCTAATTTTATTGTAGAAATTTTCGGGATCAACGATTGGACCATGCAAACTAGAAATACCCTTTCTTGGATAAAGGAAGAGATTACTCGATTCATTTCCGTATCGCTTATGATATATATAATAAGTCGGACATCCATTTCAAATGCATATCCTATTTTTGCACAGCAGGGTTATGAAAATCCACGAGAAGCGACTGGCCGTATTGTATGTGCCAATTGCCATTTAGCTAATAAGCCCGTGGATATTGAGGTTCCACAAGCGGTACTTCCTGATACTGTATTTGAAGCAGTTGTTCGAATTCCTTATGATATGCAACTGAAACAAGTTCTTGCTAATGGTAAAAAAGGGGCTTTGAATGTGGGGGCTGTTCTAATTTTACCCGAGGGGTTTGAATTAGCCCCCCCCGACCGTATTTCGCCCGAGATGAAAGAAAAGATAGGCAATCTGTCTTTTCAGAGCTATCGTCCCACTAAAAAAAATATTCTTGTGATAGGTCCTGTTCCCGGTCAGAAATATAGTGAAATCACCTTTCCTATTCTTTCCCCGGACCCCGCTACTAAGAAAGATGTTCACTTCTTAAAATATCCCATCTACGTAGGCGGGAACAGGGGAAGGGGTCAGATTTATCCCGACGGGAGCAAGAGTAACAATACAGTTTATAATGCTACAGCAGCAGGTATAGTAAGCAAAATCATACGAAAAGAAAAGGGGGGGTACGAAATAACCATAGCGGATGCATCGGATGGACGTCAAGTGGTTGATATTATACCTCCAGGACCAGAACTTCTTGTTTCAGAGGGTGAATCTATCAAACTTGATCAGCCATTAACGAGTAATCCTAATGTGGGTGGATTTGGTCAGGGGGAGGCGGAAATAGTACTCCAAGATCCATTACGTGTCCAAGGCCTTTTGTTCTTCTTGGCGTCTGTTATTTTGGCACAAATCTTTTTGGTTCTTAAAAAGAAACAGTTTGAGAAGGTTCAGTTGTCCGAAATGAATTTCTAGATCCGTGTATTTATCAGCATCAAGTTTGTAAAAAGAACAAGATTTTGTCGGCAATTATGTATGATCATAAAAATTATGAAAACCCTTTTGTTTATATTTTTTTTTTATAAGTTATACCAGATTTTACCAGATTTCGGGAATTACTTGTACAGCATTCCTAGTCCTCGTATGTATATTGTGAAGAAGACTATTTGACGTTATATCTTCTTTATTTTTTTCAATCCAAATTTGAACGGTGTGATTATGTCACTATTGTCAGATTTAACTGTCATAGAATGTATCAATAATAGTTTTCTATTCTATATTCGAATAGAATCAAATTCGACTAGATACTTAAGCATAAGATAAGTAAGCGGAGAAGGCAAAGGATAAATAAATGAGGGGAACAAAGGATTCTAGGAGGTATTATTCGTCTTCCTAGTCTTTGACACAAGAAAAGGAATTTTCCCCATCCCTTTCTTGTGTCGAAATAATAATGATTCTTGATCCCATTCGTCAAAGATTCTTATTTTTATTTTAGTTTAGATTTTTTTTCCAGGTTTATCAGAACCCCTTTTAAAATTTATTACGTATGAGAATAAGAAATAGTGGACAAACAAAAAAGATAAGGAAATTTTATTGAGCAAATAGAACTTCTTCAATTAAACTTATAAAAAAATTTCAATTTTGATGAGATACTTAAAATAAATAGAGTACGGTTCTATTAGTATAGAAAGGATTTGGTCGGATTGACAGAAATATATATTATGATTGTGTCATCCAAGAAGAGGAAATCGAGCGGTTCCTTCTTTTTTCTAACTTTGAAAGTCTCGATAGTATCTATCGAGGAACAAATGTTTTGAATCAATTAATGAAGTTAATTTTTCAAAAACATTATCAGAAAAGAATGCAATGGAGTTTTTTTTTGGAAACATCGG